TTGCTAAAATATCGGTATTAAATCCGAAACTCCCGGCGGATGGCCAGTGACCCAAGGAAACGAAAGAATCGGTTACTTTTTTCATATGATCTCCTCTTATAAATAGGACTATAAACAGACTTACTTCTTTTTGTATTACTTCGCCCTCTTTCTATTTGATAAATTTTCTTATTTCACTTCTCACTCAATTCAATATATTAAATTCTTCTTTTTTTTCTATTTTAATATTTCAATCAAAGCCCCCTAAAAAATATTTCATTATAATTAGGTCCCTCACCCCAGAGATCAGTTGCGATATATCTCGTTTGTTCCAACGCTTCCTAAAAAAAGGGGTTCCATTAGACTGAAAACGGGAAGGAAGAAAACGAGTAGATCTGCTAATTCCTGATCCTCAAATTAGTCCTTCCCACGGCACTTATCTCAGAATTAAGTTAAAGTTATTGTAGGTGAAATCTTCATAAAATTCGAAAAATCAAGCGGCTAATTCTAAGAAAATAAGAAAGACAAAAAAAAACAAAGACTTTTCAATTTCGAGGATTAAACAAAGGGATTTGCAAATAAAAGCGCTAATGCCACGACCAGTCCATAAATTGTTAAAGCTTCCATAAAAGCCAGACTAAGCAATAAAGTACCTCGTATTTTACCCTCTGCCTCTGGTTGTCTCGCAATACCTTCTACGGCTTGTCCCGCAGCAGTACCTTGACCAACTCCAGGTCCAATAGAAGCCAGCCCTACAGCCAATCCAGCAGCAATAACGGAAGCGGCAGAAATCAGTGGATTCATGGTAAGCTCCTCGCATAAAAATAAAGAAATGGTTAATGATACAAGCAACCAATGAATTCTTTTATTATTCTCCATTCAGTCGAAATAACTATAACAAATTTTAGTAATGAGATTTTTTTTTGAATGAGAAGAACTGCTTCGATCTCGGGTTTTTAGGTCCTATCCACGGAGTCCTTATCAATCCACAATCAATCCACAATCAATCCAAACAATCAACCCATAAGGACATAATTCTTGCATTTCATTATTTATTTTTCCAAACCATTCTTTCAATTCTGCAGTTTTTCTCTTCTATATGCTCGATTTCATCTGTTTATTCATTTTGCCCAGACGAACTGAGAGGGCTTCTATTGTAATTTCTATCTAAATTCACGGTAGAGTAGCAAAATAAATACGATAAATAACGATATATGAATAGTTCATATAGAACTAGTAAATATCTACTATCACATATACACGGCTTTCTTCCTTAACGTAAACCAAAAATTTACATCTTATATGCAACCCGATTATAGATATGGAATCATTCTTTGAAACATATATAAGAGTTGGCTTACAAGCATTAAATAAATTACATATACCCAGTGGGGCCCATCCCTACCCCATTTTGGAAAAATCGTATTTGTAAATTTACAGCTTTCCTTTTCATTATGGTTATCCCGTATTAATGCAAGTATAAAGAAAATTTAATTTTTTTGATTACTACTCTAAATCATATATACCCCATATTGATTGTATTTATTCTATTCTGTTCCAAAATAGCTTATACAAGATGCCCATCCATTGCGTTGGTATCAAAAAAGCATATTTTGAAAAAGAGTCAATGATGACCCTCCATGGATTCCCCTATATAAGCCGCGGCTAAAGTTGCAAAAATAAGAGCTTGAATACCACTTGTAAATAATCCAAGGAACATGACAGGTATAGGAACTACTGAAGGTACTAAAGAAACAAGAACAACAACTACTAATTCATCAGCCAATATATTACCAAAAAGTCGAAAACTAAGTGATAAGGGTTTTGTGAAATCTTCTAGGATGTTAATTGGTAAAAGTATTGGAGTTGGTTGAATATATTTACCGAAATAACCCAATCCTTTTTTTGTAAGACCCGCATAGAAATATGCTACTGACGTAGGTAAAGCTAAAGCAACAGTAGTATTTATATCATTCGTGGGTGCGGCCAACTCCCCATGAGGTAATTGTATGATTTTCCAAGGTAAAAGAGCCCCTGACCAGTTGGAAACAAAAATAAATAAGAACATAGTTCCAATAAAAGGAACCCAAGGACCATACTCTTCTCCAATTTGGGTTTTGCTCAAATCTCGAATGAATTCAAGGACATATTCAAAAAAATTCTGACCGTCGGTTGGAATGGTTTGTGGATTGCGAACAGCTATAATAGCGGAACCTAATAAGATAGCAATTACGAACCAAGAAGTAATAAGTACTTGGGCATGGACTTGGAAACCCCCTATTTGCCAATAGAAATGTTGGCCTACTTCTACACCGGATATATCATATAACCCTTTTAGTGTGTTGACGGAACATGGTAGAACATTCATATTGCCCTCTGACAGAAATAGAACTTAAAAAGGAATTATTTTGATTCAACCCTCTCTTTATCGATTCACCTACTTGAATTTCTTTTTTTTAGATACGGAGTAATTACAAAATATACGCAGCAATTTGGATCTCTTTTTCAATATTCAGGATATAGTAAAGTAACCGATTCCATAAATTTATGGAATTCACGAAGTAATTGACTTATCTTATTATTAATCAACGATTTCTTATATAGCTAGAACGACCCTCACAAATTGCGGATACTAGTTTAGTAAGAATTAATCGGATTGAAGCTATCGCGTCATCATTGGCTGGAATCGAAATATCTGCAAGATCCGGGTCGCAATTTGTATCGATTAAACAAATTGTTGGAATTCCCAAAGTAATACACTCTCGAAGAGCCGTATATTCTTCTTGCTGATCAACGATGATTACAATATCGGGCAATCCCGTCATATATTTGATGCCGCCTAGATATGTTTGCAAGTGAGATAATTGTCTCTTGAGCATTGCTGAATCTCGTTTCGGAAGATGGTTGAGTCTTCCCATCTTTTGCTCTGCTCTCAAGTCCCTGAACTTATGAAGTCTTGTTTCTGTAGTGGACCAATTCGTTGACATACCACCGAGCCATTTTTTATTAACATAATGACACCGAGCCCTTATTGCAGCCGATGCTACTGAATCAGCTGCTTTATTTTTTGTACCAACGATTAAAAATTGTTTTCCTCGACTTGCTGCATCAAAAACTAAATCACAAGCTTCTGATAAAAAACGAGCAGTTCTAGTAAGATTTATAATATGAATACCTTTACGCTTTGCAGAGATATAAGGTGCCATTCTAGGATTCCACTTTCTAGTACCATGACCAAAATGAACTCCCGCTTCCATCATCTCTTCCAAATTTATGTTCCAATACCTTCTTGTCATTTCTCCCCACATTTCCTCTTTTTTATACGAGGTACCTGATGAAATCAAAAATTGTTCCGATGGAACCTTTCTACCGGAGATTGCGCAGTAATGCACGGCCCAAGCTATTAATTCCTTCCTATTCGTTCTTTTTTTTTATTAAAAAAAATTAACACATTACATTGTTTTTTTAACAACCAAAAGTCGGATAGTTCTAATTCTAATTAATAATTAAATGAAAAGGATGAATCCATTCTTAGGAATCAATCAGTAAACCTTGTAAATGATTGTTTTGTAAATAATTGTTCTGATGTATCGGGGAAATTCCTGGGGATGCAAGAATCAAACAATTCTTTGTGGTGGAACAAAATATCTCTCATGCCTCCCTTGAATAGATTCTTCTTTTCGATTTCCAAAGAAATATTGCTTAAACGGTGCACTAATCCCTTGAATCCAGTACCAACGGGTATCATACCCCCCAGAACAACATTCTCTTTCAGGCCTTTCAACCAATCAATACGACCTCGTAAAGCGGCTTTTGCTAAAACTCTAGCAGTTTCTTGAAAACTCGCTTCAGATATGAAACTTTGAGTATTCAGAGATGCCCTCGTTATTCCTAATAAAACGGCTCGGTAACAGATCGCTTCTTCCAAAGCGCGCCCCGTTCGTTCCGCCCTCAACAATCCAATTAATTCACCGGGTGAAAAAACATTAGACATTCCATCTTCTGAAACCAACACTTTTGATGTTATTTGACGTACAATAATTTCTATATGCCTATTATGTATCTGCACGCCCTGCGAGCGATAAACCTTTTGAATCTTATTAACCAAAGATATACGACTTTGTGCTATGGTTAGCTCAGCGCCAATCAAGAATCCCCAAGGAATCCCAAGAGTTCTTGTTATACGTTCGTTCCAACCTTCAACCCGGTTTTCCAAGTTCATTGATATTGAATCAATCGAACGAACTTCTAACACTTGTTCTACTTTTGGAAGACCTTGCGTTATATCACCCGATCTCGATTTTTCATATATAAATGTAACTAATGTATCTCCTTCGTAAAGGATTTCCCCATAATGGCCATGAACGGTTGCTCCTGGAGTAGCCAAATAGGGCTTTGCAGATCTTATTACTAAAGAGTCAACATCAACAATTAGAACCTGCCCCGATTTTAGATGTGGTCCAGATTTCGATATACATACATTTTCACAAAAAAACTGTCCAAGGTTAATTATTGTCGATGTTTCTTCACAATAATCGTGATGGATAAAATACCAATTCCAATTGAATGGATTCAAAATCATGTTAATGGATGGGTCCGGATTAAAAATTCGTCCATTTTCATCTATTAAATAATATTTAAGTACTGGGGAAGTCCGTTTTAAATTGTCAAGCTGCGCATTTTTTTTTACCAAGATTTGATTATGAGTTATTAAATAATAAAATGAAAAAAAATTAGTAATTTTAGGGATAATTCCTAAAGGGCCCAACAAATTACGAATTGGGGGTAGCATATCTCTTTTATTTGATTTTTTTATCATGTTGTTGTGATATTTCAACCTGTTGAATGGATCTATTCGAGAACAATTAGATGATGACAAAGTTATCAAGGATTGGCATTCCTTATTTTTATTCAACAACGTACGAATAGTTCCTTGATGACGAATAAGTGATTGTTTAATACTTGCCTTGGAATAAAAAGGATTAAGATTGGTGTGATCTGATCCATTAACGGGGATCAAT